AAGAACCATAATTCCAACAGTAGTGATTAATATTGACATAATAGAAGTAAGTGGATCAATCAAGTATCCGAATTCTAAAGAAAAATCATTATTGATAATCCAAGACCATACATATTGATAGACAGAACTGCTATTTATTTGCTGAATAGACAGATTAATGGAAAAAATCATGACTATACTTAACAATAAAACGCTTTGAAAAGCCCACATACGACGAATACTTTTTGTTGCCGTCGGAAAAAGAAGAAGTCCCAACCCTATTAACATAGGAACTGGAAGTGGAAGAAAAGGTATTATCCACGCATATTGATATATCTGTTCCATAAAAAAAGTTTTTTATTCTTAATTAATTGTTTCCGATTCACCGGATTTTACTTCTTTCGAAAAAAAGTCAATAAAAAAATAAATATATGCACTAACTTATTTAATAATTTTAGATTAGTATTTATTCTGAGTCTTTTCAAAATCGTTCAAATATTCAAAACAAGAAGTTATAATTGCTCAAATGATATGACCAAGCGACATATAAAAACAAATACTTATAATAGGAAAATCTAAATTCTTATTATTATTACGATAAATTATCATAATAATAAGAATTTAGATTTGTAGAGCAAGGATAAAAATTTGGGCTAAAAAGAGTACTTGATGCTGATATGAATTATAGGATTAACTAAGGTCATCGGTCTAATGAAATAAAAACTCTTGATTTTAGTTAGTTTATTTCAACTCATTAACTAATTCATTATGGGATTCATTGTTTTCCATTTCAATTTATTAGTAAATTTTAGATTTTAGAAGATTATAGATCTAAAATTTACTTTTTTATCGAGAAAGGATAAAAAATGACTGAGATATTTTTTTATCAAACCACGTATCCTTTAACAGATTTATTACTAGTCTCACTCGAATTTTAAAATTGAATTTAGGTGTATTTTTTATCAAAACAAAAAAACTCAATTTATTAGGCAAAAGTTTACAAGCCTTTGAAGTATTTTATTACATGTAAATAAAGTATAGAATAACAAAAATAAAAGTCTTTTAGGTTTTTTATTGATTTTATTAAGTTTGATTGATTTTTATGCCATAGCAGATTCTAAAGATATAACTTTGAGAGATAAACAACGAGAACTAAAAGTTCCAAACGAAAAAATTTAGGTTTTACAAATAGTGTATGGAATCAAAATTTTGTTATTTCGAGTAATTTTTGATCCAATTTTCACGGATCTTTGACATATCTATATTTCTTTTTTTTTTTTTGAATAGAATCTTATTTAGAGAAAAAATAGATAATGAATAAGAAATAATAATTTGTTTTGAACAATAGATGTCTTTCACATCCAACTATAACAATGAGTAACTTCTTCATTTTAAAATGGCAGTTCCAAAAAAACGTACTTCGATATCAAAAAAGCGTATTCGTAAAAATATTTGGAAAAGGAAAGGATATTGGGCAGCGTTAAAAGCTTTGTCATTAGGGAAATCTCTTTCTACCGGGAATTCAAAAAGTTTTTTTGTACGACAAACAAATAAGTCCTAAAATATTGGAATAATTTGTGAATTTCAAAGTTAATATAAAATTAACAATTGGTAGTCCCTATTCTAATCAATATGAAATAGACTCTTAATTATAAGATTATAAGATAAGATGTCTAAAAGAAGAATTCTCCCGTTTTCTGAATTCTAAAAAATTTTTTTTAGTATATTTTCACTCAGATTTTGGTGGTGTGGTGGGGAGTCTTATTTTCCCCATCGACCTTTACAAAAATAAAAAATTTTTCTCTTTCTCGGGAAGGGCAGATATAAGATTTTTAGTTCAAATTAATTAATTGTTGAAACTAATGGATTTCATGTTAAAAATTTTTGGATAATTTTCTGACTTCTTAATTTATTGTATTTACTATAGGTAATGTATTTAACAAAAAAAGAACTTAATTGTTGAGATATTATATATATGTACAAATAATGTGTCAATTTGGAGTAATCCAAAATAGGCATATTTTGGATTCATTTAGAAAATTCATTTTTGTCTGAAATTTTGAAATCAGATAAACCAGAAATAATGACAATAAAAGTAAAAAAAATGATTCTATCGAAAGAATTATCTAGTTGCAAGAGTTGTTTTTTAGAATAGGATAAACTACGTTAAAGCCTTAAGATAAATAAACCGGACACCCTAAAGGAAAATAAATGAAACTAATGAACCTTCAAATTGACTTTTGAACTAGTTTTTTTATCAATTTGAATCTTTACTAAAAAAAACTTATTTGATTGAATTGACTTGTTCAATCTCGACGATTGAATATAAATAGGCTATTATGAGTTCGAGCAAGCCGCTATGGTGAAATCGGTAGACACGCTGCTCTTAGGAAGCAGTGCTAGAGCATCTCGGTTCGAGTCCGAGTGGCGGCATGCCATCTTCTAAAAGAGATCCAATAGATAGATAGATCCTATAATAAAAATAAATCAAATTCCCAATTTATATTAATTAAGAAATATA